TCACAGAGTCCTCCTCTTTAATCATTGAGTCCTCCTCTTTCCGGACAACACATACAAAGAGACCCGCCAACATAAAACATAATTGGTGAATTTATGAGAGATGTTTATATTGAATTTATTTCTCTTCTATCTCCCATCTATCTATTCTAGATTTTCTTTAGTTATTCACTAGAACAATTATGATCCGGAAGTTAATCCGGGGCAAGTGTTCGGATCTATTATGACATAGCGGTAAGGCGCTCAACGGACCTTTTCCAAATCTTCTAAAAAAATCTTCTAAAACCTTTTCTAGATCTTGAATTTAATGAAGTTAAAGAATTTTTTTGTGCAACCTAGTGTATTCAGATTTCACTTAGAGGTTCCTAGATGGAACTAATTTCACTTTTTGTCTTTCTTGCATATCTTACATAGAAGATATGCTTATGTACTTTATTTCAAATCACGTGAGCAGATTAGCATTACTAGGGAACATACCGGTATTTCTAGTTCGTTTTTCGAAGGTCTCTTTTCTTATATTAGTTTGAATAGCAGAAAAAAAAATTCTCTACTAGATCCACTTATCGTTTATCTCTACGAAATACCAGATCAAATAGAACGATTTTAGAAGATATATAATGAGATCTTTTGATTGGTTGTTCCTATAGAACTGTTTTATTTGACTGATGGGGACAACAAACAATAAACTATAACAAATTCAATATAGTATATTAGATAAAAATTATTAAAAAAAAAAATAGAAATCAATATGGATGGATTCTCTCTATATTCTATATTCTCTATAGAGATAGAATTCTATAGAGAATGTAGAATATAGAGAATAAAATAAGAAATTAGAATAGAAAAAAAGAAAATAATAAACAGAGTGTTCTTATTCAAAACGCCCTGTGATCTTCAACCAATTCTGTGCTTCAATATAATTACCTGGGGTAAGTGCTATAGCTTGTTTCCAATATTCAGCAGCTTGATCAAACCAAGATTCCGCTATTTCAGAATCTCCCTGTCGAATGGCCTGTTCTCCGCGGTCGGAATAGGTGAATAAATTCCTTCCCTTAGAACCGTACTTGAGAGTTTCCTGACTCATACGGCTCAACAGTCAATTCTTTTGATCTTCCATTTTTTTTTCTGGAGTTAACCACAAGAAAAGAGATTAATTACATGAGTTTCAAACTTGAATTTGGATTAATAAAGGATTTCATCCTTTTTTTTAGTTTTATCTTTTTTCCTACCTTCAGAAGAATAAAGCATAGTTTAGGTTCTCACATCAAAGTAAGATAGAAAATGCATCTTTTTCCATTTTATGCCGATCGGTGTTCCAAACTTTTCGACTTCCTGGAGATGATGATACATCTTGGATTGACTTATACAATTTTTTCAAGAAGAAGAAAGCATCGGCATTTACACTCTTATTAGGATTTTCTGAAAGGTAACTATCTCGATTTCATATATCATATACTTTCATATATGATATATCTATTTCTATAGAATCTTTGAGAAAGACTTTTCTTCATAAGAAAAGACTTACTATCTTTGGGATCTGATACTACACCGCTGCTCAAAAGCTTAGGGGATCAACTTTATTACATAAGTGGATTCCTAACTCTTCTATCATGAGATAAGTAAGCAGTTCTTGTTGTATGGCCAAAAACCTTGTTAATTGATCTTTACGGTGCTTCCTCTATCAATTCGATCTTTTATCCATAGAAAAAAAAGTATCTAGGCATATATATTTCTTCATATTTCGATTTCTATGAAGTTTGTTTCTTTGCTACAGCTGATAAAAATCGTTGTTTCGAACGATAGATATGTAGAAAGCCCATTTTTTTCTAGTATTTATAAGTATTCGCGGATTTGCTCGTTCTTTTCTTTTTTCTTTCTATAGTGGAGATAGTCGCACGTAATGACAGATCACGGCCATATTGTTAAAAGCTTGAGGTAAGAACGGGTTTCGTTCGAGTGCTCGAAAATAGTATTCCAAAGCTTTCGTATGTTCTCCGTTACTTGTGTGGATAAGGCCTATGTTATAAAGTATATAACTTCGATCATAGGGATCAATTTCCAGTCGCATAGCCTCATAATAATTCTGTAAAGCTTCCGCATAATTTCCTTCCGATTGAGCCGACATCCGTTACGGTCGTCATTCGGTTCAAAGAATCTCCGTTCCAGAACCGTACGTGAGATTTTCATCTCATACGGCTCCTCCTTTATGTGTATAATGAGAAACATAGAATGCAATATTCTCATTATCAACTGAGCGGGACTAGTGTTTTTACACGAAATCTCTAGCCAACCTTCCTGTAAAGGATCTTTTCTTAAGATCAAGTATGTTATTACTGGATAAATAGTCACTTCAACAATTTCTTTGTCCTCAACGCCGCTAAATTTCCCGGAATTAGTCACTTCAACAGTCTTCGATGGTTATATGGGTATCCAAAATACGAACGAGATGGATGTTTATTGTCCCAACCATTCTTGTTAGTCCCGATCCCGATAAGAAAGGAAG